CTGCCTTGTAACGTGCTGCTAAGTTAAGTTTTATTCTTGCTTCTTCGTTCAGTTTTTGTTTGTTTTATATGTAAGCTTTTGCGTGGGTTGCTCCTTTCCTCTAAATGGGGCTGGACTATTTTTTGTTTAATTCTCATTAGTTGTTATTGGATGGTCAAGTATCCTTGTATTTAGCAATTCATTTTAGTTTCGGTTAAATTTTGTGCCAGCAGCCGCGGTTATACCTTGGAGGCGCTTGAATGTGTTCGGTGTTGTAGTTATTATGTTTATTTTTATTTGGCTTTATTTTATTTATTTATTAGGTGAAATTTTTATTAGTATTTTATGTCATTTAATTGTTTGGAGGCTATGAAATTCCTTTTATAGACTAGGATTAGATACCCTATTATTTTGGGATGTTAATTTTTAGTGCCTGAGTAGTATTAGTTATGTTCTTGAAACTTAAAGAATTTGGCGGTATCTTATTCCATCCAGAGGAATCTGTCTCGTTATCGATAGTCCACGCTGGACCTTACTTAGTTGCTTTGGTTTGTATACCGCCGTATATTGATTATCTTTTTAGGGTTTATTTAATTTTCTTGTTTCTTTATTTTGATTTATTTCAGGTCAAGGTGCAGCTTGTTTCTAAGTGGAATGATGGATTACATTGTTATTTGTTTATTGGATTGTCGGTTTTAATATTGATATGAAATTGGATTTGGTTGTAATGTTTTGTAGATTGTCTTCATGATAATTGGTTCTGGGATATGTACACATCGCCCGTCGCTCTCGTTTATTTGTTAATGAGATAAGTCGTAACAAAGTGGTTGTACCGGAAGGTGCAGCTGGATTGATTATTAATTTCATTCAGATCATTTCTGTTAGTTGAGTTTTCATTTACGCTGAATTATTGTGTCGTGCAATTCGGCATGATCTGATTTTATTGATTGTCTTGTTTTAATTTTTATTTGTTTGTAATTTAATTTATTTATTGGAAGAATCCTTTTGTTGTTGTATTTTTGTGATTTGATTTTTTTTGCTATAGTTTACTTGTACCGTAGGGGTATGGATTGTGTTTAATTTATTTTTAGAAGCTGATTTTGTTTGTTGTACCTTGTGTATCAGGGTTCATTGAATTTTATTATTTATTTTTATTTCCCGATTTTAAAGGAGTTAGTGGCTTACTTTAGTTGTTGTTTCATCAATATTAATAATAGGTTGCTGGTAGTGAAATGTTATTCGTCTTTAATGGTTTCTGGTTTTCCAAGAAATGAATTCAATTCATGCTCTTTATTTAATTTTTACTTTCTTTCTATTTTGTTTTATTTGGCGTTAAGATTAAGGGGGATTAGCTCCTTATTTTATTTTTATAATTTTTTGTATTATTTAGTTTTGTGGATTTTATGGTGATTTTCAATTTGATTATGTTAAAATTTTATTTATCTTTTTGTTTATTTGTTTTTAATTTAATTTATTTATTGGAATGTTTTCTTTAATAGTTTATTTGTTTAGTAATTATTGTGTAATTAGTAAATTTTGTTTTATGTTATTTGTTATGTGTGAAATTCTTTTGAGGAATTCGGCAAAGTTTCATGTCCGCCTGTTTAACAAAAACATCTCTTCTTGTTAGTTTTTGAAGTATGGCCTGCCCACTGACTTTGTTTGTTGAAGGGCCGCGGTATTTTGACCGTGCAAAGGTAGCATAATCATTAGTTCTTTAATTGTGATCTGGTATGAATGGCTTGACGAGGCATGCACTGTCTTAGTGATATGAATATTTGATTGAATTTGGTCTTTGAGTTAAAATTCTTAGATGTTTTTATGGGACGAGAAGACCCTATAGAGTTTGACATCTAATTTTCTTTCTGTTGTTATGTTTGTTTTGTTTTTATTAAGTGATTTAGGTGTTTTGTTGGGGTGATGGGAGGAATTTATTTAACTCCTCTTTATTTATTATATTTATGTATATGTATTTGATCCATTTATTTTGATTATAAGATTAAATTACCTTAGGGATAACAGCGTTATCTTCCTTGAGAGTTCTTATTGGCGGGGAGGTTTGCGACCTCGATGTTGGATTAAGGTTAATTTTCGGTGTAGAAGCTGAAAGTGATTGGGTCTGTTCGACCTTTAAAATCTTACATGATCTGAGTTCAGACCGGCGTGAGCCAGGTTGGTTTCTATCTATAATGTTGTTTTATACCTTAGTACGAGAGGACCGGGTATTTGGAATAATTTTATTTTTTGTGATTATTATTAATGTTGTTGAACTATTTTGGCAGATAAGTGCATTGGATTTAGAATCTATTAATGTAAAGTTTTATTTACAAGTAGTATACATGTTGGAGTATTTATTTGTTGGTGTTGTTTTTTTGTTGTTGATGATTTTTGTTATGGTTGGTGTTGCCTTTCTTACTTTATTGGAACGTAGGGTTTTGGGGTATATTCATATCCGTAAGGGCCCTAATAAGGTGGGGTTTGTTGGTATTTTCCAGCCTTTTAGAGATGCTATTAAGTTATTTACTAGGGAGCAGTATTTTCCCTTAGTTTCTAATTATTTAATTTATTATTTTTCTCCTGTATTTGGGTTTTTCCTTTCTTTATTGGTTTGGGTGTTGGTCCCTTATTTGAGAGGTTTCGTTTCATTTGAGCTGGGCCTTTTGTTTTTTTTGGCTTGTACTAGTCTTGGTGTTTATACTGTTATGATTGCTGGTTGGTCCTCTAATTCTGGCTATTCCTTATTGGGGGCTCTTCGTGCCTTAGCTCAGACTATTTCTTATGAGGTTAGATTGGCTTTTATTTTGCTTTCTTTTGTTATTTTGATTTGTAGATATGATTTAACTTACTTTTATTTTTTTCAGGTTTATTTGTGGTTGATTTTTTTTTCTCTTCCTCTGTCTTTTGTTTGGTTTATTTCTTGTTTGGCTGAAACCAATCGTACTCCTTTTGATTTTGCTGAAGGTGAGTCTGAACTTGTTTCTGGCTTTAATGTTGAATATGGTGGTGGTGGATTTTCTTTGATTTTTTTGGCTGAGTATGCTAGAATTCTTTTTATGAGATTACTTTTTTGTATTATTTTTCTGGGTAGTGATTTATATTCATTTCTTTTTTATATCAGGGTTGTGTTTATCTCTTTTTTATTTATTTGGGTTCGTGGGACGCTGCCCCGGTTCCGTTATGATAAATTAATGTATTTGGCTTGAAGGAGTTTTTTGCCCCTTTCGTTAAATTATCTTTTGTTTTTTGTTGGGGTTAGGTGCTTTATTTTTTCTTTATTGTAGTGTATTAATTTAGGTATGTTAAAGTTAATAGAAGAATTGAACTTCTTTCGTAATGTTTTCAAGACATTAGGCTTATTCTGTAGCTTTTTAACTCTAGTTTGTTATCTTGTCTCATGTTTTTGTTATTATGGGACTTATTATATAGTATAGGAAGTAGATTGCCGTTAATACTTGTCCTGTTAGGATGTATGGTTCTTCAACTGGTCGTGCTCCAATTCATGTTAATAAGATTACTGTGTTTGTCATGATTCAGAATAGAACTTGATTAATTGGGTAGAATTGTGTGCCTCGGAACTTTGATTTGTATGTTGGTATAATGAATAGAATTGCAATTGATATAGCGAGGGCAATCACACCTCCTAGCTTGTTTGGGATTGATCGTAGGATGGCATATGCGAATAGGAAATATCATTCTGGTTGAATGTGCACTGGTGTTACCAGTGGGTTTGCTGGTGTGAAGTTATCTGGATCTCTAAGTATGTATGGTTCTTTTAGGGTTAAGATAACGAGTGCCATGAGTATAATTGCAAATCCCAGGACGTCCTTTACTGTAAAGTATGGGTGGAACGGGATTTTGTCTGTATTTTTATTAAGACCTAATGGGTTGTTCGATCCCGTTTGATGGAGGAATAGTAGATGAATTATTACTATAGCTGCAATTACGAAGGGTATTAGAAAGTGTAATGCGAAGAATCGTGTTAGTGTTGCATTATCTACTGCAAATCCTCCTCATACCCATTGTACGACTTCATTACCTACATATGGGATGGCCGATAGTAGATTTGTAATTACAGTTGCCCCCCAGAATGATATTTGTCCTCATGGTAGTACATATCCTATGAATGCTGTTGCTATAGTTAGGAATAAGATTAGTACCCCCACCGATCATGTGTGTATGAAGTTGTATGATCCGTAGTACATGTTTCGTCCAGTGTGTATGTAGATGCATACAAAGAATATTGATCCTCCATTGGCGTGCAGTGTGCGTAATAATCAGCCGTAGTTTACGTCTCGACAAATGTGTCTTACTCTATCAAATGCCGCTTCTGTATTTGGGCAGTAGTGTATAGCTAGGAACAGTCCTGTTGCGATTTGTGCTACTAGGCAAACTCCCAGTAGTGACCCAAAGTTTCATCATCCTCTGATTGATGATGGAGTTGGTAAGTCTACTAGGGCACTGTTAGCGATTTTAAATAAGGGGTGTCTATTTCGTATGGGTTTATTCATTAGTTTGTTTGTCGTAGTGGTCCCCTTGATACGTTGATGATGTTTACTACTACAATTAGTGTTATTAGTATATATAGTACTAGAAGTGTTGTAATGGTTCCTATTATTTGGTTGTATATAACGGTTGTTGTGGTTGTGATTTCTCTTTCTATTATTGTATTGTGTATATTTATTTCTTTGTTATTGGTTACTGTTGGTATGATGTAGATGATGGCCGGCGTTAGTGTTATTATTGTTACTAGTATTTTATTTGAGGGTGAGAATATTTCATTTGATGCCAGTCTTGTTATGTATATGAATAATACTAGTATCCCCCCTACTATGATTATGAATAGGATGTATGAGAATCAAAATCTTCTGTATATTGTCCCTCTAATGATACACACCATTGTTGTTTGAATTAGTAATATTATTCCTATGGCTAGTGGGTGCTTTATCTGTGTGAACATAAGTCTTGTTAGTGTTCTTGTTGATATAAGTAATTTTGTTATTTCAGGGGGTATTTTATATAAAATATTAGTTTTGGGGATTAATGAAATGGCTTTACGCTTTTCCTCTGAAGTTTTAAAAGGTTTATCCTTATTTTTGGTTTACAAGACCAATATTTTTGTTAAATTATTAAAACCTTAATGCCAATGTGATTGTATTTTTTTGTTGTTTATTTTTGTGGGATTTGGGCCTTTTCTTCAAGCCGTAAGCATTTATTGATTACCTTGTTAAGATTGGAGTTTGTAGTTTTGGTTCTTTATTTCTCTCTTTATTTTTATTTGTGTAATTTTAATTACAGTCTGTTTTTTGTTGTTTATTTCTTGGTTTTTTCTGTTTGTGAGGGCTCATTGGGCTTGTCTATTCTAGTTTCTATGATCCGTAGTCATGGTAATGATTACTTTCAATCTTATAGTGTTCTTCAATGTTAAGGTTTCTTTGTTTCTTAATTTTTTTGATCCCTCTATGTCTTTTTCCTAATTTCTGGTGATTGATTTGTTCTTTACTATTTTTAGTTTCCTTTGTTTACTTTTTTTTCTTGCCTTACTTTTTTTGTTGGGGTAATCTAGGTTCTTTTTTTGGTTGTGATTTGATTTCTTATGGTCTAATTCTTCTTAGCTTGTGAATTTGTGTCCTTATGATTTTGGCTAGAGAGTCTATCTTGCGTTCGGGTTACTTCCCTGGCTTTTTTGTCTTTGTTATTATTTTTCTTACTATTATATTGTATTGTACCTTTAGAAGAGTGGGCTTGCTTTCTTTTTATGTTTTCTTTGAAAGTAGACTAATCCCTACCCTATTTTTAATTTTGGGTTGGGGATACCAGCCCGAGCGTGTTCAGGCTGGTATCTATTTATTATTTTATACTCTACTGGCCTCTCTCCCTCTTTTAGTTGGTATTTTATTTATTTATAATTCTTTTGGTTCTTTGTGTTTATATTTATTGGGGGGTAATGGTTTTGTTGGGGGCTCATTATTTTATGTTTGTATGGTTTTTGCCTTTTTAGTTAAGATGCCCATGTTTATAGTTCACCTATGACTTCCTAGGGCCCACGTTGAAGCCCCCGTTTCTGGTTCTATGATTTTGGCGGGGGTGTTGTTGAAGTTGGGGGGGTATGGTCTCCTTCGTGTTTTCCCCGTATTGTTTAAGTTTGGTTTTAGTTTTGGTCTTGTTTGGGTTGCACTGAGATTGGTAGGAGGTTTATTTGTTAGTTTGTTTTGTATGCGACAGACTGATTTAAAGTCGTTGATTGCTTATTCTTCTGTAGCTCATATGAGCATGGTTATTGGTGGTATTATAACGTTGACTTATTGGGGGGTATGCAGATCTTTTGCTTTGATAGTGGCCCATGGTTTGTGTTCTTCTGGTCTTTTTTGCCTTTCAAATATTTCTTATGAGCGGCTTGGTAGTCGTAGTCTTTTAATTAGCAGGGGTTTGATTAATCTGATGCCTAGAATAACTATGTGGTGATTTTTGTTGAGTGCTTGTAATATGGCTGCTCCCCCCTCTCTGAACCTTCTTGGTGAGATTGGTCTGTTAAGAAGCTTGGTTTCATGGTCCTGATGCCTTATGTTTATTTTGATCCTTTTATCTTTTTTTAGAGCTGCTTATACCCTATATCTGTATTCTTATAGTCAGCATGGTTCTGTTTATTCTGGTCTTTATTCTTGTTCTTTAGGGTATGTACGTGAATTTTTATTGTTGTTTTTGCATTGATTCCCGTTGAACTTAGTCATTTTGAGGGTGGATGTTACTGTCTTTTGGGTTTAATCTTGTTATTGTATTATCTAAATAGTTTAAGGAGAAAATACTGGTTTGTGGTGCCAGTGATATATTTTGTATTTTAGATTGATGCTTATATCTGTTTGTTTTGTTAGATTTGTTTTTCTCTTTCTGTTAGGCTGGTTTTGTTGTTTTTTGGGTGTTAATTTTATTTTAAATGATTTGGTTTATTTTATTGATTGGAATATTATTACTTTGAATGGTAGATCTATTATTATGACTTTTTTATTTGATTGAGTTTCTTTGTTGTTTATGGGATTTGTTTTAATCATCTCCTCTTTGGTTATTCTTTATAGAGATGACTATATATCTGGTGATTTAAATATTGTCCGTTTTATTATGTTGGTGTTGATGTTTGTAGTTTCTATAATGTTTTTAATCATTAGTCCTAATGTGATTAGAATTTTATTGGGATGAGACGGTTTGGGGTTGGTTTCTTATTTACTGGTGATTTACTACCAGAATGTAAAGTCTTATGGTGCTGGTATGTTGACTGTTCTTTCTAACCGGATTGGTGACGTTGCCTTGTTGATGGCTATTGCTTGGATAATTAACTATGGGAGATGGAGATTTATCTATTATCTAGATTTTTTATCAGGTTCTTTTGAGATGGAATTAATTTCTTTTTTGGTTGTTTTGGCTGCTATAACTAAAAGTGCTCAGATCCCCTTTTCTTCTTGATTGCCTGCAGCCATGGCTGCTCCCACTCCGGTCTCTGCTTTGGTACATTCTTCTACCTTGGTTACTGCGGGGGTTTATCTGCTTATTCGTTTTAGTCCTGCTTTTAGTTACTGGCTGAATGTCTTTTTGTTGTTGATTTCTGGGTTGACAATATTTATGGCTGGTCTTGGTGCTAATTTTGAATATGATTTGAAGAGGATTATTGCTTTGTCTACTTTGAGACAGTTGGGCCTTATGATTATAACCATTTCTGTGGGTCTTTCTACTCTAGCTTTTTTCCATTTATTGACTCATGCTTTATTTAAGGCTTTATTGTTTATGTGTGCTGGCGGTGTTATTCATTCAATGGGGGACTCTCAGGATATCCGTTTCATGGGAGGAATATCTGTTTATATACCTTTCACTTCTTCCTGTTTGATGGTTGCTAATTTTGCTCTTTGTGGTATGCCCTTCTTGGCTGGGTTTTATTCTAAGGATTTTATTTTAGAGATGTTTTCTATAGGGTATGTTAATATATTTGGGTTTTTCCTGTTATTTTTGTCTACTGGCTTGACTGTTTGTTACTCTTTTCGTTTGTTTTATTTTGTTATGTGTGGTGATTTTAATTTTTTTTCTTCTTATTCTATGGCTGAAACAAATTATAATATGGTATTTGGTATGATTGGTTTATTGATTATGTCTGTCTTTGGGGGAGGGGCCCTCATGTGATTAATCTGCCCTACCCCCCCTATGATTTGTTTACCTTATTACCTGAAGTTTCTTACTTTATTTGTTTTATTTTTGGGCGGATGATTGGGCTATGAAATGGCTGGGTTTTCTTTCAGCGATAACTTGTTTTCTATACATTTGTATGTTGTTTCTTCGTTTGCGGGGTCTATGTGATTTATGCCCTTCTTCTCTACTTACGGGGTTTCTTATGCTCCTTTAGGTGTTGGTTACAGGGCTACCAGGGTTTTTGATTCTGGTTGAATGGAATATTTTGGTGGTCAGGGTATTTATTGGCTTCTTTTTAATCTTGGTAAGATTAATCAGTGGTTTCAATACAATAGCTTAAGGGTATTTTTAGGGTTTTTTGTTATGTGAGTAGTCATTTTATTATTTATTCTTATTTGTTACTTGAATAGCTTACGCTTAAGAGCGCGACACTGAAGATGTCGATGAGGTATTTGTACCTTCAAGTGATTTTATTTATAAAAGTCTTCCTTTGTCTTTACAGTGAAAATGTAATGTTTTCCTAAACTATATAAATAGAAGTGTAAACGGATTTTAACCGCTATAGTGATAAGTTAGCAGCATTCACTTTTACTGTCCACTTCTTTAACTGGAATTTTAAATTCAGTTTTATTATTAACAATAATATACCTCTCTTTGGTTTCAGTTAATATAAAGTAAGGATAAGTTTGTATCAAAGATCAGGTCGAAACTGATTGCAATTATTTGCTTCTCACTTGCTTATGAGGCTAACTATTTAGATAGTACTTTTTGAATGCAACTCAAATGTTATTATTAACTATAGTCCCATTTAATTTCTTCATTCAAGTGATCCTTGGTTTCATTCGTGGTATAATCCAATAATTAAGATTAATAGGAATATAGATCTAATTAGTATTCATGATTTTATGTTTGAGGTTATTATTGTGATTGGTATTGGTAATAGTAGAGCAATTTCTACGTCAAAGATCATGAAGATTACTGCAATTAAGAAGAATCGTGATGAGAAGGGCAACCGCGCGGAGTTTTTGGGGTCAAACCCACACTCAAATGGTGATCTTTTTTCTCGGTCTTCGTTTATTTTCTTTGAGATTAGCGTGGTTAGGATTATGATTGCTGCTGAAAGTAGGATTGCTAATGTTGCTGTTGTTGAAATTATTAATATTATTTATCTTGCTTTCACAAATTTCTTGATTGGAAGTCAAGTATACTATTCTTGTATTAGATAAATATTGTTTTATCTTCCTCATCAGTAGATTGAGATGTATAAGAATAGTCAGACGACATCTACAAAATGTCAGTATCAGGCTGCTGCTTCGAATCCGAAGTGGTGGTTTGATGAGAAGTGTAATGTTGTTTGTCGTAGTAGGCACGTAATTAGGAACGTTGTTCCAATGATTACATGTAATCCGTGGAACCCAGTTGCTATAAAGAATGTTGATCCGTAGGCAGAGTCTGCAATTGTAAAAGGTGCTTCAATGTATTCGTATGCTTGTAGTGCCGTGAAGTAGACCCCTAGCAGAACAGTGAAGAATAGCCCTTGTGTCGCTTGTGTGGCATTATTTTCTAATAAACTATGGTGTGCTCATGTTACTGTTACCCCTGAGGCTAGTAGAATTGCTGTATTTAGCAGGGGTACTTGTAATGGGTTGAAGGGCTGGATTCCTGTGGGCGGCCACGTTGATCCTAGTTCAATTGTTGGCGATAGACTTCTGTGGAAGAATGCTCAAAAGAATGATACAAAGAATAGGACTTCTGATACAATGAACAGAATTATCCCTCATCGTAGCCCTGTCGTTACTACCTTTGTGTGTAACCCTTGATAAGTTCCTTCTCGGGTTACGTCTCGTCATCATTGAATTATCGTTAGTACAGTAATGATTGCTCCAATCCCTAATAGAGTGTCGTCGTATTGGTGAAATCACTTAATTAGCCCTATTAGCATAGTTATTGCTCCGATGGCTCCTGTGAGTGGTCATGGTCTTTTGTTTACTATGTGAAATGAGTGGTTTTCGTGTATTGACATTAATTAACTTCTCTAGAATATAGGGTTCTTAAGATGGCAAATACGTATGATTGGATGACAGCTACCGCTCCTTCCAGGATTAGTAGTAGGATTTGTGCTGTAATTAGTACAGTAAGTATTGAATGTCTTATTGATGGTCCATTGTTGCCCAGTAAGGTTAATAGTAGATGGCCTGCAATTATGTTTGCAGTTAATCGAACTGCTAGCGTTCCTGGTCGGATTAAGTTTCTGATTGTTTCAATGATAACTATAAATGGTATTAGTAGAGTAGGGGTTCCTTGTGGAACAAGGTGTTCAAATATGTGGTTAGTGTTTTTGATTCATCCAAATAGTATGAATCTTACTCATAGTGGTAGTGCTAGTGTGAGGGTAAGCGTTAGGTGGCTGGTTCTGGTAAAGATGTAAGGGAATAGCCCTAAGAAGTTATTTATTAGGATTATAAGAAATAGTGATGTTAGGATGAATGAATTTCCCCTATTTTCATTCCCCTTTCTTAGAATTGTTTTTATTTCTTGGTGTAGCTTACTTATTAGTAGGCTGATTATTATACTATTCCGGGATGGAATCAGTCAGATGCTCGTGGGAATTAATAGTAACCCAATTGCTGTGCTTGTTCAGTTAAGAGGTAGACTTCTAATCTCTGTTGTTGGGTCAAAAATTGAGAACAGGTTTCTTATCACTTTCAGTTAATTTTGTTGATATGGATGTTTTTCTTTGTTGTTGTTTCTTGATTTGGGGTTTGTGCAAAGTAGTTTATAATATTGAATATTAAGAATGTTATTAAGAATGTAATGTATAGTAGTGTTCATTCTATTGGTATTATTTGAGGAATAGAAGGATATCTTTCTGATTACTTCAGTTTGACATTCTGATGTTATATTTTAACTAATCCTTCCTCATCAGAGATACTTGCTAGGGTATCATAGGCTGGTTTAAGAGACCATTACTTGCTTTCAGTCATCTGATGATTCTCTTATCTTTGATACTCAATTAATGAATTGGTTTGTGGATACTCTTTCAATAGTGATTGGTATAAATCTGTGATTTGCTCCGCAAATCTCAGAGCATTGTCCATATAAGATTCCTGGTCGGTTAATTGAAAATCTTACTTGGTTTAGTCGTCCCGGTGTAGCGTCTGACTTTACTCCAAGTCCTGGTACAGTTCATGAGTGTAGTACATCTGCTGCTGTTACAATTATTCGAATGGGTGAGTTTATTGGTAAAACTACTCGATTATCTGTATCTAGTAGCCGGAATATATCAGCTTGTAGGTCTTCTTGTTGTACCATGTATGAATCGAATTCGAGCTTTGTAAAGTCTGAATATTCATAGCTTCAGTATCATTGATGTCCGACTGTTTTTAGAGTTAGCACAGGGCTATGGATTTCATCTATTAAGTATAGTAGTCGTAGTGACGGCATGGCAATAAATACTAGGATGATTGCTGGGGCAATCGTTCAAACAGTTTCGATTATTTGTCCTTCAAGCATGAATCGTCTGGTTTGCTTGTTTTGGATGATTCTAATTATGGTATAGAATACGGTTGTAATAATTATTAATATAATTATTAGGGCGTGATCGTGGAAGTAAATTAATTGTTCTATAATGGGGGATGCTCTGTCTTGTAGTGTTAAGTTTAATCATGTTGTCATTAGTACTTTCTAATGAAAGTGTAAAACTTTATTTGTGGAGCTTAAATCCAATGCACTTATCTGCCACGTTAGATGTAATTAGTTAGTTAGTGAAATTGTTGGCAATTCTGAGTATCTGTGTTCGGCTGGTGGGAAGTTTTGTAGTCATTCCACTGAATTGCTAGTATGTGTAGGGAATAGAATCAGTCGGTTTGATGTGATTCTTTCTCATATGATGAATAGGAATATCATGACTCTTACAAATGAAATTGTTGATCCTATTGATGAAACGATATTTCATGTGGTATATGCGTCTGGATAGTCTGAGTAACGTCGAGGCATCCCAGCAAGTCCTAAGAAGTGTTGAGGGAAGAAGGTTAGGTTAACCCCAATGAATATAACGGCAAATTGAGCCTTTAGTCATTTTGGGTTTATAGTTAGTCCGGTGAATAGTGGGAATCATTGAACAAATCCTCCTATGATTGCGAACACTGCTCCCATTGATAATACGTAGTGGAAGTGTGCTACTACATAGTAAGTGTCATGTAATACAATATCAATTGATGAGTTTGCTAGTACTACGCCGGTAAGTCCTCCTATTGTGAATAGGAATACAAATCCTAGTGCTCATAAGCATGCTGCACTGTAAGTTATTCGTGTTCCGTATATAGTTGCAAGTCAACTGAAGATTTTAATCCCAGTGGGAACCGCGATAATTATTGTTGCTGATGTAAAGTATGCTCGTGTATCAACGTCTATTCCTACTGTGAATATGTGGTGCGCTCATACTACGAATCCTAGTAGCCCAATTGCTAGTATAGCGAAGATTATTCCCAGGTTACCAAATGCTTCCTTTTTACCTCTTTCATGACAAATAATATGTGAGATTATTCCAAATCCTGGTAGGATGAGAATATAGACTTCAGGGTGTCCGAAGAATCAGAACAAGTGTTGATAGAGAATTGGATCACCACCCCCAGCAGGATCAAAGAATGATGTATTTAGGTTTCGATCAGTTAATAACATTGTGATTGCTCCGGCAAGAACAGGTAGTGATAGTAGAAGTAGTAGAGCAGTGATGGCAATTGATCATACAAACAGCGGGATCCGTTCAGGCTTTATGCTTTTTGGCTTTATGTTAATTGTTGTTGTGATGAAGTTTACTGCCCCTAGAATTGATGACACCCCCGCCAAGTGTAGAGAGAAGATGGCCAGATCTACTGATGCTCCAGCATGTGCAATTCCTCTAGCAAGTGGTGGATAAACTGTTCATCCTGTTCCTACCCCTCTTTCTACTGTTCTTCTTGCCAGAAGAAGTGTTAGGGATGGTGGTAATAGTCAAAATCTCATGTTGTTTATTCGTGGGAAGGCCATGTCTGGTGCTCCTAGTATTAGTGGTACGAGTCAATTTCCAAATCCACCAATTATGATTGGCATAACCATGAAGAAAATCATAACGAAGGCATGTGCTGTAACAATGACGTTGTAGATTTGATCGTCTCCAATTAGAGATCCTGGTTGTCCCAGCTCTGTTCGGATTAGTATTCTTAGTGATGTTCCAACTATTCCTGATCATGCTCCAAATACGAAATATAGTGTTCCAATGTCTTTGTGATTTGTTGAGAAGAATCATCGGGTGAAAATTAGTGGGATGGCTGAGACAAATAAGTAGGCGATAGGCTGTAAATCTATTTAGGGGCATTTACGTTGCTCTTCCACTATTATTTGGCCTTGTATTCATGTTGTGATTATAGAATGCAATTCTGTAGGGGTAAGTTGAAGGACTTATCAAGGCCTAAAGGAAACCCTTTATTTATAGCTTTGAAGGATATTAGTTTGTTTAACTTAAGGCCTTCAAAGGCTTAGTTAATGTTGGTGATTAGTGTGCATACTAGTATCCCTATCAGGGAAATAGAAGACAAAGCCACTGCTCTAATGTTTCTGCCGGTCTTATTTTTATTAGATTTCATGTTTCATTTTGGCTCTGTGTTTAGGATTAAAAAGCTTGAGTATGAAATCTTTAGGTAGTAATAAAGTGTAATTAGTGATGTTACTACCACGACTGTTGCTAATGGGATTATGTTATTCATAATTATTGCTTGGATAACAATTCATTTTGGTAGAAATCCTAAGAATGGTGGTAGCCCACCCAGGGATAATAGTGATGTAAATATTATGAACTTTATTAGTGTAGCCTCCTTGTTTGTTAATATGGTTTGATTAATAAACGAAACCCCCGAGAGTTTAATGGCTGACACTACTGTTAGTGCCAGAGTGGAATAGATTACGAAGTATGTTAATCACAGGCTTTCTCTTGTGGTTAGTGCGATCAGCATCCATCCAGTGTGGTTAATTGATGAATAGGTTAAGATCTTTCGCATAGAGGTTTGGTTTAGGCCCCCAATTCCTCCAACGACTGTCGATGTTACAATGATTCTTAGTGTAAAAGTATTTATTTCAATCAGGTATGATATTAGTATTAGTGGTGCGGCTTTTTGGACGGTTATTAGTAATGCACAATTTTCTCATCTTAGTCCTTCCATTACTCCTGGGAATCATCAGTGAAGAGGTGCAGCTCCACTTTTGAGCAGGAGAGGGGTACAGATGATCATTGGCGTATATATGTTTCTATCGAATGAGAATAAGTCTTCCGTTAACGTTTTCATTACTACTATGAATAGTAAGGTGGCTGAGGCAAGTACTTGTACAATAAAATATTTTAGTGAGGCCTCTGTATTGTACATGTTTTTTACGTTGGATATCAGAGGGATAAATGATATTAGGTTAATCTCTAATCCTATTCATGCTCCAAGTCATGAATTTGAGGACACTGACACTAATATACCTCTTACTAATGTGATTAGTAGTAGGATTTTTGTTGAGTTACTAGGCATTAGAGAAGAGAGTGTTTACTCTATTTATGGGGTATGAACCCATTAGCTTATTTTAGCTTACTTTTCTATTATAAGGTTTTAATTTTACATCTTGGTGTGTGGTGCACGACAGCTTTTGATGCTTGCAGGTGACAGTTTGATTCTGTTAGATGTAATGAAGGTAGATTTATCTACATGTTTTATCCTATCACGATAGTCCTTTAGTCAGGCTCATCATT